AATGATTTTCATCGAATGACTATTCATCTATTGTATTTTCATGGAAATGAGGGGCAAGAAAGTTCTATGGAAAAATGGCGGTTCGATTCGATGTTGTTTAACGGGGAGTTAGAATACAGGTGTAGGCTAAGTAAATCAATGGACAGTCTTGGTCCTTTTGAAAATACCAGTGTAAGTGAAGATCCAATTTTAAATGATATGGATAAAGACATTTTAAATTTTAGCGACAAGTCTAATTACAGTAATGTTGATCATTTAGTCGGCGACAGATACATTCGGAATTTCATATCTGATGACACTTTTTTCGTTAGGGATAGTAATAGGGACAGTTATTCCATATATTTTGATATTGAAAATAAAAATTTTGAGATTGACAACAACCGTTCTTTTCTAAGTGAACTAAAAAGTTCTTTTTATAGTTATCAGACTTCTAGTTATATGAATAATGCACCCCAAAGTGACGATACTCGCCACGATCATTACATGTATGATACTAATTCTCATTATAGTTGGAATAATCACATTAATAGTTGTATTGACAGTTATCTTGGTTCTCAAATTTGTATTGATAGTTATATTTTAAGCAACAGTAACAATTACAGTGACAGCTACATTTATAGTTACATTTGTGGCGAAAGCGTAAATAGTAGTAAAAGCGAGAGTTCCAGTATAAAAACTAGCACAGATGATAGTGATTTTAGTATAAGTTCTAATAATTTAAATGTAACTCAAAAATACAGGCATTTGTGGATTCAATGCGAAAATTGTTATGGATTAAATTATAAGAAATTTTTAAAATCAAAAATGAATATTTGTGAACAATGTGGATGTCATTTGAAAATGAGTAGTTTTGATAGAATCGAACTTTCGATTGATCCCGGTACTTGGGATCCTATGAACGAAGACATGGTCTCTCTGGATCCCATTGAATTTCATTCGGAGGAGGAACCTTATAAAGATCGTATTGATTCTTATCAAAAAAATACAGGATTAACTGAGGCTGTTCAAACAGGCACAGGTCAACTAAATGGTATTCCCGTAGCAATTGGTGTTATGGATTTTCAGTTTATGGGTGGTAGTATGGGATCTGTAGTGGGCGAAAAAATCACACGTTTGGCCGAGTATGCTACCAATCAATTTTTACCTCTTATTCTAGTGTGTGCTTCCGGAGGAGCACGCATGCAAGAAGGAAGCTTGAGCCTGATGCAAATGGCTAAAATATCTTCCGCTTTATATGATTATCAATTAAATAAAAAGTTATTTTATGTAGCAATCCTTACATCCCCTACCACAGGCGGGGTGACGGCTAGTTTTGGTATGTTGGGAGATATCATTATTGCCGAACCCAATGCTTATATTGCATTTGCAGGTAAAAGAGTAATTGAACAAACATTGAATAAGACAGTACCTGAGGATTCACAAGTGGCTGAATATTTATTCCATAAGGGCTTATTCGATCCAATCGTACCACGTAATCCTTTAAAGGGCGTTCTGAGTGAGTTATTTCGGCTACATGCTTTCTTTCCTTTGAATGAAAATTAGATTAGAGCCTTAGAGTCTTAATTTAATATTTAATAAGAGTATTAATTTAATAAAACTTAATAAATTTTTTTATGTGTGGTGATCAAGTAGTTATTTAATTTATAGGAATCAAAGTCAAAATCCGAAGAATGGATTTTGACTTTGGTAACATAAGATTGAATTGTAGAAAGAACCATCCGGATCGTTTTTTTATCGATATTCCTGGTTACTAATACTAACTAGGAAATCTCTATTAAACAAAAGAGTGAATTCTTTCAAAATAAAAGAGTGAATTCTTTCGCTTTCTTCCGTGGAATTAGTTAACAAGGTCTTGCATCTTTCTATATCTCCCGAAAATAATCCCCACTAAGAATCCTTTTTGTTGGATCGTATTATAACGAATTCTTTAGGAGTTTTTAGGAAATACTTTAAAATTTTATTAAATTATGAAATTTATAAGACAAGAAAAGATAATAACTACTAATACGAATAGAAAAAGGGTGGATTATCGTATATATATATTTCATGTAGAAACATGTAGAAAGATGAATTAGAAACATGTAGAAAGATGAATAGGTCCATTTATTTATATATTTATTTATTAATTAATATATATTTATTAAATTAATATAGATTTCTTAAAACATATACTTATAGACTCCCTATCCCTATTAAGTATATATATACTCACTTAGGTATACTTAGTATAATATAACAATTATATATGAATTATAAGATATCTTTATAACAATATAAGGATAAGGTTCAAATATAAAACAATAAATATAACAATAAATAACAGGTACAAATATTAAATCGAGGTACCCATTCTATGATAACTCTCAACAGTCTCCCCTCCATTTTTGTGCCTTTAGTGGGCTTAGTATTTCCGGCAATTGCAATGGCTTCTTTATCTCTTTATGTTCAAAAAAACAAGATTTTTTAGATACAACAAGGACAAATCTTATATATATATATATATATATTTTTTTCAAGACTTACTTGGATCATAACACGGATATCTATTTAGTAAAATATGGTATAATATGCGGCTTCCTTCGGGCATAAGCTCTTATGTATGTGTAAACATGATAAATGAATTATAACTATTTTCAAATAGATCGGGATCGGGGAGAATTTCTGAAATGGAAAGTCATCTATATGTATTAGGAAATCATATGAAAGGGATGTTATTATTTTAGTTTGGATCTAAGAAATTCGATGAATTATCCCTAAAGGTTCACATCATAATAGTGCTGGTTGATGAGAGTTACTTCGGAAACAAAAAAAAAGTAAAAAAAAAATTATTTTTGTTATTCTCCCAATTCCAATAAAATGCAACTAGGTCTAGTTAGAGTATGAGTTGGCGATCAGAACGTATATGGGTAGAACTTATAGCGGGGTCTCGAAAAACAAGTAATTTCTGTTGGGCCTTTATTCTTTTTTTAGGTTCATTAGGGTTTTTATTGGTTGGAACGTCCAGTTATTTTGGTAGGAATTTTATATCTTTATTTCCTTCTCAGCAAATAATTTTTTTTCCACAAGGTATCGTGATGTCTTTCTATGGGATCGCGGGTCTTTTTATTAGCTCCTATTTGTGGTGCACAATTTCGTGGAATGTAGGTAGTGGTTATGATCGATTCGATATAAAAGAGGGCATAGTGTGTATTTTTCGTTGGGGATTTCCTGGAAAAAATCGTCGCATATTCCTCCGATTCCTTATGAAAGACATTCAGTCCATCAGAATAGAAATTAAAGAGGGTATTTATGCTCGTCGTGTCCTTTATATGGAAATAAAAGGACAAGGAGCCATTCCCTTGACTCGTACTGATGAGAATTTTACTCCACGAGAGATTGAGCAAAAAGCTGCTGAATTGGCCTATTTCTTGCGTGTACCAATTGAAGTATTTTGAAAAAAGGAACTGAAGAATGAATACTTTGCAAGAGATAAAAAACTCAAGAATCATCTTTTTTTCTATAGCATAACTTAACTGAAGTTTCTTCAGAACGCTTACTCGAGCCAAAGCAAACGTATATGAAACAATTCTAAAACTAAATTGTTTATGTCCACAATTTTTTTTATGCGTATGTAAATCCACTTAACTCAATTCAGTAACAAATCTAAATGATAGATTCATCATATATCAAAACAAAACATTTCATCATAAAGTAAAGAATTTTTTTTCTAAATATTTGATATTTTGATAGAACGGGAGTTCTTTCGTCTCGAAATCCGACTACTATTAATTTGAAGAGGGCTCTTTCTTATTCTATATTCTTTCTAAATTCAAGGACTAACCGCTGTACTGAATCACAAAAAAATCCGGAAATACATCGATGACTTGTAATAGAACTTATGCTTGATAGAAATATTAGTATCATATAGAGTCGACGAATGAGGTGCGTTCATTAAAAATTTAAAAATTCACAGACGAAAAAATGGCAAAAAAGAAAGTATTAATTTCCCTTCTATATCTTGCATCTATAGTATTTTTGCCTTGGTGGATCTCTCTCTCATTTAATAAAAGTCTGGAATCTTGGTTTACTAATTGGTGGAATACTAGGCAATCCGAAATTTTTTTGAATGATATTCAAGAAAAGAGTATTCTAAAAGAATTCATAGACTTAGAGGAACTCTTACGTTTGGACGAAATGATAAAGGAATACCCGGAAACACATTTACAAAAGCCTCGCATCGAAATCTACAAAGAAACGATCCAATTGATCAAGATGCACAACGAGGATCGCATCCATACAATTTTACACTTCTCGACAAATATAATCTGTTTCGGTATTCTAAGTGGTTATTCTATTCTAGGTAATGAAGAACTTGTTATTCTTAACTCTTGGTTTCAAGAATTCCTATACAACTTAAGCGACACAATAAAAGCTTTTTCTATTCTTTTATTAACTGATTTATGTATAGGATTCCATTCGCCCCACGGTTGGGAATTAATGATTGGCTCTGTCTACAAAGATTTTGGATTTGCTCATAATGATCAAATTATATCCGGTCTTGTTTCTACTTTTCCAGTCATTTTAGATACAATTTTTAAATATTGGATCTTTCGTTATTTAAATCGTGTATCTCCTTCACTTGTAGTGATTTATCATTCAATGAATGACTGAAAAGTGATCGAACGATCCAATTATAATATTTGTTACTTTGTACATAAGCAAAACATTCAAAATTGTACTTACTACCCATCCAAGGGATTCCTCCAATATTCCAGTAAAATTATTTATATTTAATATTTAAGTAAATAGCAAAATTATAGATAGGGAACTATACTAGCGACCTACCTAATTTTATTGTAGAAATTTTCGGGATCAATGATTGGACCATGCAAACTAAAAATACCTTTTCTTGGATAAAGAAAGAGATTACTCGATCCATTTCCGTATCGCTCATGATATATATACTAACCCAGGCACCCCTTTCAAATGCATATCCCATTTTTGCACAGCAGGGTTATGAA